GTATCCATGCTTCGACAGTAAGTGAGAATGATAATGGAAGTGAGAGTTACATTTATAAGGCCGTTTGTGGTGAAAATAGAAATATTAGTGAAAACGAAAAAGACGTTTTGAGCATACAAATCCGTACGAAGGATAGTGATTTAACTATAGGAAAAAGTTCTAACGATCTCGACGTAACTCAAATAGAAAGTTCTAATGATCCTGATGTAACTCAAAAATATAGGCATTTGTGGGTTCAATGCGAAAATTGTTATGGATTGAATTATAAGAAATTTTTGATTTCAAAAATGAATATTTGTGAACAATGTGGATATCATTTGAAAATGAGTAGTTCAGATAGAATCGAACTTTCGATCGATCCCGGTACCTGGGATCCTATGGATGAAGACATGGTCTCTCTAGATCCCATTGAATTTCATTCGGAGGAGGAACCTTATAATGATCGTATTGATTCTTATCAAAGAAAGACAGGATTAACTGAGGCTGTTCAAACAGGCATAGGCTGCCTAAACGGCATTCCCGTAGCAGTCGGGGTTATGGAGTTTCAGTTTATGGGGGGTAGTATGGGATCCGTGGTTGGGGAAAAAATTACCCGTTTGATTGAGCACGCTACCAATAAATTTCTCCCTCTTGTTATAGTGTGTGCCTCCGGGGGGGCGCGCATGCAAGAGGGAAGTTTGAGCTTGATGCAAATGGCTAAAATATCGTCTGCTTTATATGATTATCAATCAAATAAAAAGTTGTTTTATGTATCAATCCTTACATCTCCTACTACTGGTGGAGTGACAGCTAGTTTTGGTATGTTGGGTGATATCATTATTGCTGAACCCGACGCCTACATTGCATTTGCGGGTAAAAGGGTAATTGAACAAACATTGAATAAAACAGTACCCGAGGGTTCGCAATCGGCTGAATATTTATTTGATAAGGGCTTATTTGACCTAATTGTACCGCGCAATCTTTTAAAAAACGTTTTAGGTGAGTTATTTAAGTTCCACACTTGCTTTCCTTTGAATCAAAATGGAATGGAATAGAGACGAAATAAAATAGAACACTAAGTTCAATTATTCGTAGCAAACGGGTAGTTAGTTTGTCAGAATCAAATAAAAAAAAGAATTGTCCTTCGTCACATAAGATCGATTGTATAATATAAAGAAGCAAAAGTTGCGGATAACCCCCCCCTTATCTCTATTTCTGATTAAAATCTCTAAAAAAAAAACGAAATTCCCCCTTTCATAAAATAAAGCAAACAAAACAGAATTCTTCTTCGCCTCTTGCGTATATAATTCAACTTAAAAAAAAAACAGAAAATTTTTTATTTTTCTCCACTTCCGTTTCCCGAAAATCCTGTTTTAGCTAAAAATACCTGTTGGTTCGTATTTTAACGAATTGTTCGATAATCTGTAAGAAATTCTTTCTTTTTTTAGTTTTAGTAAATTCAAATTCGAAGACAAATACTTAAGTTCTACATTTCTTGCCCTTATTCGAGATACTCACTTAGATATTTCGATATAGATACTGCGATTTATAGTTATCATAATAATTGAAATTGAGCATTGAGTGGGTTATTGCAGTCATAATAATGAGCTTTATTTGAATTAACTATTTTCATTCTTTTCTAATTTCTAAAATTAGAATTATTATAAGATATATCGAATTTATAAATAACATAACAGGTACAAACAATAAATCGAGGTACCCATTTCTATGACAACTTTCAGCTTTCCCTCTATTTTTGTGCCTTTAGTAGGCCTAGTATTTCCGGCAATTGCAATAGCTTCTTTATCTCTTCATGTTCAAAAAAACAAGATTCTTTAGATCCGGGGTGACCCTATATCTATACCCTCCAATTGTATCTATACTCTCCAATTGTTTCAAAACTTAGATTTGTATCATAAAAAAGATATCGATTTAGTGAAATATGGTATAATAGAATATGTGTATGTGATTTTCGCTGAGCAAACATAAGCATAAAAAAGCACAGGGCCCCCAGGCCCGCTGGCACAAGATATATAAATTCTACCCGTGTCAGGATCCGCTGGATGGATCAAACTGGCAACGGAAGATTCGTGTATTTAGATGTATAGTGGGATTATACGAGGTATGCTAGTTTTTTAGTTCTAACCAATTTGATGACTTATTCCTAAAGTAAAGGTTCACGTCAAACTAGTGCTAGTTGATGAGAGTTTTTTCGTAAACAAAAAAAGTAAAGTCAAATTAATTTGAGGTAGTCTCTCAATTCCAATAAAATACAATCGGATCGAGTATGAGTTGGCGATCAGAACATATATGGATAGAACTTATCGTGGGGTCTAGAAAAATAAGTAATTTCTGCTGGGCCGTTATCCTTTTTTTAGGTTCATTGGGATTCTTATTGGTTGGAACGTCCAGTTACCTCGGACGAAATTTGATATCCTTTTTTCCTTCTCATCCAATCATTTTTTTTTCGCAAGGGATCGTGATGTCTTTCTACGGACTCGCAGGTCTCTTTATTAGTTCCTATTTGTGGTGCACAATTTTCTGGAATGTAGGTAGTGGTTATGATCGATTCGATAGAAAGGAAGGCGTAATGTGTATTTTTCGTTGGGGATTCCCTGGAAAAAATCGGCGCATATTACGCCGATTCTTTATAAAAGATATTCAGTCCATTAGAATAGAAGTTAAAGATAGTATTTATGTTCGTCGTGTTCTTTATATAGACATCCGAGGGCGGGGGGCCATTCCCTTAACGCGTATTGATGATAATTTGACTCCAAGAGAAATTGAACAAAAAGCTACTGAATTGGCCTATTTCTTGCGTGTACCAATTGAAGTATTTTGAGAACTGGTAGATTCCCAGGAGATAAAAAAGCAAGAATCACCCCTTTTCTAGAACATAACTAAAAACGAACCCCCCCTTTTTTCGAGGTTTCCTTTTCCTTTTTTGTTACTTAATGACCAACACAAAAATGACAATGACTAATCCATGAATTTTTTTTTGAAATAGTAGATATTTTGATAGAAAAAGGGATTCTTTCGTCTCAAAATCTTACTAATATTCATTAATTTAAGAATTAAGGGGGTCATTTATCGAGAGGAAACTGTTGTTTCAAATTGAACCTAATTAGAATTCAGATATTGTTTCCCGATATTTTTTTAGTATTTCTTCATTCGAAGTGGATTCTTAGTCAATTTATCTATTCTTTCTAGATTCAAAGACTAACCAAAAAATCCTAAAAAAAAAGAAACTAGATTCATCATACCTTGTATAGAATATAGAACTCATACGTGAAAGAAACAGTTAATCGCATAAAGCGGACGAATGGGGTTGGTTGATTAACAATTCACAGAGGAAAAAATGGCAAACAGGAAAGTATTCCCACCTCTGGTATATCTTGTATCTATATTATTTTTGCCCTGGTGGCTTTCTCTCTCATTTAAAAAAAGTCTAGAATATTGGGTTACGAGTTGGTGGCATACGGGTCAATCCGAAATTTGTTTGAATGAGATTCAAGAAAAAAATATTCTAGAAAAATTCATTGAATTGGAGGAACTGTTCGTCTTCGACGAACTGATCGAAGAATATTCAGAGATACATCTACACAAGCTTCGTATAGGAATCCAACAAGAAACGATCCAACTAATTAAGATACACAATGAGGATCGTATCCAGATGATTTTGCACTTCTCGACAAATATAATATGTTTTGTTATTCTAAGCGGGTATTCTATCATTGGTAATGAAGAACTTGGTATTCTTAACTCGTGGTCCCAGAAATTCCTATATAACTTAAGCGATACAGTCAAAGCTTTTTCTATTCTATTATTAACTGACTTATGTATCGGATTTCATTCGCCCCACGGTTGGGAATTAATGATTGTCTCTGTCTACAAAGATTTTGGGTTTGTTCATAATGATCAAATTCTATCTGGTCTGGTTTCCACCTTTCCAGTCATTCTTGATACAACTTTTAAATATTTGATTTTTCGTTATTTAAATCGAGTATCTCCGTCACTTGTAGTTATTTATCATTCAATGAATGACTGATAAAAAAATCCACTGATATTAATCTAATAAAATTGGAGCCCTTGTTATTTTGTAGTTGTACATAAACAAAGTATTGAAAATCGTACTTACATTTTCTACTTTTACCCATCTTCGGGATTCGTCCGATATTGATATTATTCTCCAGGAAAATCTCATTCCAGTAAAATTGGTTAAGTAACTAACAGAATCGTGGATAGGGAACTATACTAGCAACTTACCCCCCCTATTGTATTGTAGAAAATTTTGGATCAATGATTGGACCATGGAAAATAGAAACACTTTTTCTTGGATAAAGGAACAGATTACTCGTTCTATTTCCGTATCGCTTCTAATATATATCATAACCCGTCCGGATATTTCAAAAGCATATCCCATTTTTGCACAGCAAGGTTATGAAAATCCACGAGAAGCAACGGGACGTATTGTATGTGCCAATTGCCATTTAGCTAACAAGCCCGTGGATATTGAGGTTCCGCAGGCGGTACTTCCAGATACTGTATTTGAAGCAGTTGTTCGAATTCCTTATGATATACAACTGAAACAAGTTCTTGCTAATGGTAAAAAAGGGGGTTTGAATGTGGGGGCTGTTCTTATTTTACCGGAGGGTTTTGAATTAGCCCCTACCGATCGTATTTCTCCTGAGATGAAAGAAAAGATAAGTAATTTATCTTTTCAGAGCTACCGCCCTAATAAAAAAAATATTCTTGTCATAGGCCCCGTCCCCGGTCAGAAATATACCGAAATAACCTTTCCTATTCTTGCCCCCGACCCCGCTAATAAGAAAGACGTTCACTTCTTAAAATATCCTATCTACGTAGGTGGGAACAGGGGAAGGGGTCAGATTTATCCCGACGGGAGCAGGAGTAACAATACAGTTTATAATGCTACAACAGCGGGCATAGTAAGCAAAATAATCCGAAAAGAAAAAGGGGGGTATGAAATAAACATAACAAATGCGGATGGACGACAAGTA